AATATATAAATAATAAAATAATAATGTTAATGTATATATTATATATTGTTAATGTATATATTATTATATTATATATAATATAAATATATAATATAAATATATAATATAAATAATATAAAATATATAATAAAAATAAAAAAATATATATATTATATATATAATAAATATAAAAATATAAAATATATAATATATTATAATATATCTAGAATATAATATATATAGAAAATATATAAAATATATATAGAATATTATAATATATAATATATATAATATATTATAGAATATAAATTATATATATATAGAATATAAATATAGAATATAGAAATAGATAAGAAATAGATAGAAATATAGAAATAAGATTAAGATAATAAATATTAATAATATTAATAAATATAAATTAAATATAAATTAATAATATTAATATATATTAATCTGGATTATAGAGAATTTAAGAGAATTTAGCTGGATTATAGATAATTTAGAGAATTTCTAAGATAATCTATATAAATCCATATATTAGAATCTAACACTATTTCTAATAACTAATAATGGGAATCAAAATATCTCTTCTTGTTTCGATAAGAATTTTGATTTAATATAAAAACAAAAATTGTTTTGTTCGTTGGAACAAAAGAAGTACTGGCCCGGCCAGTACTTAACCAGGCCGGGTAAACGAACCCTTTGTACAAAATCAAAGAAATAAGAAATAAAGTATTCTTTCTATATGTAGAAATCTGTTTCGACTCATTATAAAAATTTAATTACTGATCAAATTCGTGGATATCTGACACTTTATCCATTTTTTTATGTGTTTTTATTACACTTTTTCTATATTTTAGTTATTAGATTTTTATCTATTGTTATTGTTCGAATTTCATTTAAAATGAAAGAAGTGAAGTATATATTCTTATTATATTCTAAGTATATATTCTTATTATATTCTTATATATATATAATATATATATTACAATGAACAATGATTACATTAATGATTACATTACTTTTTTTTTTTTAGATTACTTAATCTTATAATTAATAAAAAAGAAGGAAAATAAAAATTTTTCTCAATCTTGGCTTCACGTGTCACATCACACGATAAACTTTAATTTTTGAATGGGGAGAGGTGGCTGAGTGGACTAAAGCGTCGGATTGCTAATCCGTTGTACGAATTTTTCGCACCGGGGGTTCGAATCCCCCTCTCTCCGACCCACCTGATCACTTGAATTTTTCTAATTTTGAAGAATTTTTTATTATTAATTTTCTTTTATTTTTATGAAATTTTTATCTTTCTTTATCTAGTATCTATTCCATTTATTGATAGATTTACCTATGAAAAACTAAAAACGAATCTCATCTCTTTTTTTATTCCTCGCGCCCAGGATTACGCCCCGGATCATTAGATAAGAATCCGAAGATGAAGAGAGAAACAAAGAATATTACTACTGTGTAAACGAAGAGTTTAAGAGTAAGCATTACACAATCTCCAAGATAAATAATATCATTTATTTTAAAAAGGAAATAGATCACCTATTTTACGACACACGCTATACATTAAATTAATATATTTACATTATTTTGATATGGCACTCTAAAGATTAAAAAAGTAAGTTTTTTAAATTCATTTTCACAAATTTCTTTCTAATGTAATACTAATGTAATAAGATTCGGATTTTTTCGTTAACAAAAATTTATTGTCATATCTATAATTAGATATTGTATGGGATCTTAGAAAGAGAAGGTTAGAACAAAGGAAGAAATAAGCTGATCAAAAATAATCGCTCCCTTATTCAAATTTAAAATTAAATTCAATATATCAATATACAATATAAAATACCAGAATTTAGCTTTTTTAATCGAGGGTTCCTAATGTCAGACTTATCCGATCTTATTTATTTTTTTAATCAAAATATCATCTTTTTTTATCGAAGAAATCACGAATATAAATTGAATAGAGATTCATTTTTTATCGAAAACTTACGGCAGCTTGCCAAACAAAGGCTAAGAGAAAAAAGAGTACAGGGATAACTGGCATAACGTCTACGATTGGATTGAAAAAGGCATAAGCCTCGGGTAATTTGGCGAAGAAAAAACTACTCGAATAAAGGTTAGAATTAAGACAGATACAGATTAAACTAAAAGTATTAAACATAACAAACATTTTTTTCTTGTTCTTTAAAATGAAATTGAAATGATAATAAATTATCAGATTTGATTGAGTTGTTTTTATGAGATAAAAATAAAAAAGGTGGATAAAAGATAAAAAAAATTCTTCTTTTTCTTTTACCTCTCCTCAATCAAAAATACTTCCTTACATTCTACAATCAAGTTAAATTAAAATACTTAGAATATAAGGAATTCTACTTTCATACAATATCTTAATTGAATTTTATGTAATGATCAATGAATCTTTTTTATTCTATATCTACATGTGTTGAATCCTAGGGACAACATGTCCTATATTTATTTTGGTTGGTTATTGACGAATAATCAATATTGAGCTTAGGTTTTCTTAGAAAAAAAAGAAAAATGGGGCGTGGCCAAGCGGTAAGGCAACGGGTTTTGGTCCCGTTACTCGGAGGTTCGAATCCTTCCGTCCCAGGTCGTTATTCATCATAAACGAGGGATTCTTCTCTATTTAAATAGAATTTAAATTCAAATTAAGGAATTAAAAATTTTTCTGTTTAACGTTGGATACAATGTGATCCAATCCTTTATTCTTAAATTTAATAATGATTCTTAGAATCATATCTTTCTTTTCATTCAAAAAATATTAAAATATTTAATAATATAATATTTAATTATAATATTTAAATTTAATTTAATATTTTTTATTGAATATTGAAATGAAATATTTAGTTTAGTATAAAGTTACTATAGTTATAGTTTTGATAATTAGTTTAAGTAGCTGAAAATCTTTAGCCATTCATGGGGATTTCTTTTTCATTTGAATAAAAGTAAAAATAAAAGATTTTTTTTTCATGTGATTTTCTTCATATGATAAAATATGGGGTTAATTTAAGTGAAATCCTTTTCGGACAAAAACTTATCTATCTATGGATAGGTAAGTGTGAATTATTATATATCGGTTCAGCCAATGACTATTCATGATTCCATATTGAATCAATTGCATACGCTTCAAAATAAAAATCAAGGGAGAGGGATGTTATGGTAAAACTTCGTTTGAAACGATGTGGTAGAAAGCAACGTGCGACTTGAAGGACATGATTGGCTGTGGATTTTGCCATCCATCATTTTCTATAGGAATGAAGATGCTCTTGTCTCGACATAGTTTGTCCTGCTAGGAACCTAATTTCATTTGCCTTAGGTTGGTAAATAAAAAGACTAATGGTATAGCATATGGTGGAGCTCGAGTAAAAACGATTGATTTATTTATCGGGAGAATAATCTAGGGTTAGTGACAATCAATAAGTTAGACCAACTTTGTAAATAGATCATTAGTAAATAGATCATCAATAGAATATATAAATGGAGAGGTTAAAATTTTAACAAGTTTGAAATAAAAAAAAAGTCAAATTTGTCGAAATTTTAAAACTGTTTTGATCAAAAGTGTATCACAAAGAAATCAATCTTTCGTATGATTGTTCTTTTTTCCATATAAAAAACAAAAGGTATGTTGCTGCCTTTTTGAAAAGGAGTAAGGATCACCAAAGTAATGTCTAAACCCAAAGATTTCACAAATCGTAAAGCAAAGACAACGAATTCCGGAACAAGTAAATACTATTTTCACTTGTCTCAACAATTGGATCAGAATGAGCAAAAAAAAAATAGATCCTAAAGGAGACAAAAAAAGAAGTTAGAGACAGCTCAATAAATTATAAAGATTTCCTTTCGAACTCTTTTAAAACTATCCAACTTGAGTTAGGAGTACGACTGAGATTTTTTTTTCTGTAAAGATATAAGATATAATATAGTATAATTATAGAATATATAGTATATAGAATAGAATTATAGAATTTAGAATCATCTTTTCTTGAGCCGTATGAGGCGAAAACCTCCTATACGTTTCTAGGGGGGGGCATCCTTTATCTACATCTATCCCAATGAGCCATCTATCGAATCGTTGCAATTGATGTTCGATCCCGAAGAGAAGGAAGAGATCTTCGAAAAGTGGGTTTTTATGATCCGATAAATAATCAAACTTATTTAAATGTTCCTGCTATTCTATATTTCCTTGAAAAGGGTGCTCAACCCACAGGAACTGTTCATAATATTTTAAGGAAGGCAGAACTCTTTAAATAAAGAATTTCGAGTTTATTTTGATCAGAATAAAAGTCATGAATAGAAAAAGCTAGTACCTATCCTTAGTACCTATCCTTGTGTAATTCTTTATTCAAAGTTTGTTCTTTTCTTGTTCTATCTTATCTTATTCTTACTTAATTTAGTTTATTTTATTTCTTTTTTTTCTTGTTGTGGAACCCCCCCCAACAGGGGGGGGGTAATCTTTCTTCTTGTATTTGTATTGTACCTTTATTTATTTTTATTTATTTTTTGATTAAGGAAACCTGATATTTTTATTTTGTTTTCTATATTTTATATCTACCTTATTTTTTACGCTCAAATCTCTTATTTATCATTTGTGTTGTGCTAATCCAATATCTAATAATATCCAATACAATATTATATTTAATTATATTATATTTATTATTAATTATTATATTAATATATATATTAATATTAATTATATTACTAATATTTACTAATATTAATATTTTATAATATTATATTTTATAATATTATATTAATATTAATTATATTACTAATATTAACTAATATTAATATTTTATAATTTTATAATATTTATATTTTATTTTCTTTATTTAATTTATTAAATATTATAAATATTAATATTTTTTTTTTATAAAAAGTCCATTCATATTGACAATGGCGTATCGAACAGATATAATTATCTCGTAGATAAATAGATCTTTTTATCTCCACTCCCTATTAGCATTTTCCTTCATTTTATTAAAATGGATGGGTTTGCTGGATTTCCTCTTCCGTATTTTATACTTTATACAAAATGGATTTTAACTAAATAAAAAATTGGAAAAATTTTGGTGGTTTGTCAATTTGCCAATTCTATTTTGAATCTCTTGTTTTTTGAACCGGATCCTATTGATATTTTGTTGTTTAGATTTGTTTTCTTCCTAGTTCCATGTTTTGATGTAGTTGTGCAGTTCAATTCCATTGATTTTTATTTTATTTATTTTTTTTTATTTTGATCATATCTACACATCATATAGATCCGGGTTGCTAACTCAACGGTAGAGTACTCGGCTTTTAAGTGCGACTATGATCTTTTACACATTTGGATGAAGGAAGGAATTCGTCAAGACTATTGGTAGAGTTTATAAGAACGCGACTGATCCTGAAAGGTAATGAATGGAAAAAAGAGCATGTCGTTAAATATGAAATATAATTTTAATAAATAAAATAATCATAAAAAAATTTAATACTCATAATATAACATAAGAATTATAGTTGGGTCTAGTGAATAAATGGATAGAGCCTTATGGCTCCAATTCGAGTAAGACGAAAAAGTAACGAGCTTATCTTCTTAATTTGAATTAATTTGAATGAAGACCCGATCTAATTAGACGTTAAAAATAGATTAGTGCCTGATGCGGGAAAAGGTTCTCTTGTTAATTGTGAGTGGACCATTGATTCTTTTTTTTTCTTGAATCCTAATTATTCTTTATTTTAAATTTAAGACAGATGTGTACTAAGAAATAGTATACTGATAAAAAAAATTTATTCCAAGGTCAAAAGAGCGATCGGGTTGCGAAAATAAAAGATTTTATACCTTTTCCTTATTTTTCTTCTTGTTATTTTATATTTTCTTTATTTCTTTTATTGTTATTCTAGTTATATTAACAATAAATCCGATTGTATAGAAAGGGAAAGAAAAAAGATCTGTTGATTGGGCTCTCTGTCTCCGGGGTATATATTCTTTATTTGTTCTTAACTTTTATATAATCTATATAATCTTTTTACCATTACGTTATTTACATCTATAATCTATATAATCTTTTTACCATTACGTTATTTACATCACAATCAATATAAATATAACAGTATGTATATATAATAAATATTTAATAAATATGTATATTTATTAAATATGTATATATACATATAATTATATAATAATATAATATAAAAGTATAATATAAAAGATATCTTAAAATAAATAAAATATAATAAATAAAATATAAAAATATAATAATAATAATAATATAATATATTAATATATTATAATAAATATATTATAATATATAAATAATATATAATATAATATATAAAATATAAATTAATATAAAATATAAAAAATATAAAATATAATTATATAATTTTATAATAAAAATAAAGGATATCTAAAAAAAAAATGTAATGTAATTGTATTACTGTAGTGTAATACTGTATATTACTGTATATACTAATAATACACTAATATACTACAGTGTTATTTATAGTTCTAGTATAGTATAAAAGTATAAAGAATATACTACGTATAATATACAATACACATACGCCGTTCTGACCATATTGCACTATGTTATCATTTAATAACAATAACACAAGAAGCGACTCCCTTTTTTGTTTTCATCAGTATAAATGTACGTAAATGGCAAAATTTTAAGGATATTTAAATTAAAAAAAGATGGATTTCGGCAACAAAACTTCCTATATCCGCTACTCTTTCAGGAGTATATTTACTCACTTGCTCATGATCATAACTTCAATAGTTTGATTTTTTACGAACCCGTGGAAATTATTGGTTATGACAATAAATCTAGTTTAGTACTTGTGAAACGTTTAATTACTCAAATGTATCAACAGAATTTTTTTATTTCTTCGTTTAATGATTCTAACAAAAAAGAATTTTGGGAGTACAAGAATTTTTTTTCTTCTCATTTTTCTTCTCAAATGGTATCAGAAGGTTTTGGAGTCATTCTGGAAATTCCATTCTCGTCGCAATTAGTATCTTTTTCTGAATCTTCTGAAGAAAAAAAAATACTAAAATATCAGAATTTACGATCTATTCATTCAATATTTCCCTTTTTAGAGGACAAATTTTTACATTTGAATTATGTGTCAGATCTACTAATACCTCATCCCATACATATGGAAATCTTGGTTCAAGTACTTCAATGCTGGATCAAGGATGTTCCTTCTTTGCATTTATTGCGATTTCTTTTCCACGAATATCATAATTTGAATAGTCTCGTTGCTTCAAAGAAATTCATTTACGCCTTTTCAAAAAGAAAGAAAAAATTCCTTTGGTTCCTATATAATTCTTATGTATATGAATGCGAATATTTATTCCTATTTATTCGTAAACAGTCTTCTTATTTACGATCAACATCCTCTGGAGTCTTTCTTGAGCGAACACATTTCTATGTAAAAATAGAGCATCTTATAGTAGTATGTTGTAATTCTTTTCATAAGATCCTATGCTTTCTCAAGGATACTTTCATG